AGGCATGAGTGATCAAATGGAATAAAGCAGCTCGATAAGAGCCTATCCCTGGGGCTAACATAATATAACCCAATTGAGACATTGTAGAATAGGCTAAACTTCTCTTAATATCTCTTTGAGCAAGAGCTAAAGTAGCTCCTAATAGTACCGTTATTACACCTATCAAAGAAATGAGATTCATTATGTAAGGTATGACTGTGAAAAGCGGAAGAAATCGAGCGACAAGAAAAATGCCTGCTGCTACCATAGTAGCAGCATGGATAAGAGCCGAAATAGGAGTAGGCCCCTCCATGGCATCAGGTAACCATACATGAAGGGGAAATTGTGCGGATTTAGCAACTGCACCGACGAATAATAGGGAGGCACACAGAGTAGCAAATAAAGAGTTGACCCCATTATTACGGATCAGGTTATTGAAGATTTCGAACAAATCTCGAAATTCGAAACTCCCTGTTATCCAATAAAAACCTAAGATTCCTAATAATAACCCAAAATCCCCTACACGATTAGTTACAAACGCTTTTTGACAAGCACTTGCGGCAGCCGGTCGTGTGAACCAAAAACCTATTAATAAATACGAACACATTCCCACTAGTTCCCAAAAAATATGAATTTGTATCAAATTGGAACTAGTAACTAATCCCAACATGGAAGTATTGGAAAAACTCATATAAGCAAAAAATCTCAAATATCCTTGATCATGAGACATATAATTGTCACTATAAATAAGAACCATGATTCCAACCGTAGTGATTAGTATTGACATAATAGAAGTAAGTGGATCGATCAAGTAGCCGAACTCTAAGGAAAAATCAGTATTGATGGTCCAAGACCATAGATGTTGATAGATAGAACTGCCATTTATCTGTTGAATAGACAGATCGGACGAAAAAACCATAACTATACTTAGCAATGAAACACTAGGAAAAGTCCACATACGACGCAAATTTTTTGTTGCGGTCGGAACAAGCAGAAGTCCCAACCCTATTGACATAGTAACTGGAAGTAGAGCGAAAGGTATGATCCATGCATATTGATATGTATGTTCCATAAGAAAATCAAACTTTCTTTTTTTATTCTTATTAATTGTTTCCCATTCACCAGCCCTTATTTCTTCCGGAAGGAGCAATAATCAAATAAATAAATAAAAAAAAAAAAAACAAAAAATTCAAACGAAGAAGTTACAATTATTCAAATAACCAAGTTACTAGTTAAAAGCTACTACCTAGTTATTAACGAAGATATTTATTAAGATAAAAAATATGAAATTTTAAATTATTCTACTATATACATACGATACGGTGATTTCTATCCATATTTATACTAATTATAGTAAGGAAAAAGAATGATACCAAAAATTCAAGTACTTTATTCTGATATGTACCGTAAGATCTGCCAATAACTCGATCCAATAAACCTAGTTTTTATTTAGTTTCTTCGGAGTCATTAACTAATTCTGGAATTGATTGGCTTCTAGTCCAATAAAACAAACTTATGTTTATGTGTTTATGAAAAATCCTAGAATACTTGTCACTTCGCATAGAACTAAAATGAGAAATTACTCAAATTCCCTTTATTTTATCAAGTAATGTATTGTTTAACGGATTAACTACTTTGATTTAATTTCAATTTTAATTATGTGGACTCTATCTCCGAGCTTGATCAATTAATAGAAAAAGGTTACATTCATTATTGGTTTCCTAAATTAGGAAAGGGTTCTTAAGCTTTTCGATTTATTAAATATAACATTTATAATATATATATATATTATCTAAATAGACTGAGATATGAATTGGAACCTTTTTAATTCTTATCAATGGCATCCGATTCAACGGTAGTAGATCACGCCCGTAAACATAGATTGAATAAAGATATGAAGCCCCCAATCAGTACAAATTATTCTTTCTTCGAACATTGGATGTAATGGAAATGTGAAAAAAAAAAAAAAAAATTCCCTTGAAAATCACATCGTTTTTTCTTTTTTCTTCTATTTCATTTCTTTTTTTATCCTTAATGATACCATATGCGATGCTCATCTATCTGTATCCATACTTTTCTATGTTATGAAGTAAGCATAAGTATCGGCTATGGAATAAAGATAGATAATGAATAGTTAATAGAAAGAACAATCTATTTTGAATTGAACAATAAATGTCTTTCACGTCCAACTATAAAAATGAGTGACCCTTTTATTTTGAAATGGCGGTTCCAAAGAAACGTACTTCTCTGTCAAAAAAGCATATTCGTAGAAATCTTTGGAAAGGAAGGGGATATCAGGCCGCGGCAAAAGCTTTATCTTTAGCTAAATCTATTTCTACCGGGCATTCAAAAAGTTTTTTTGTGCGACAAACAAGTAATAAAGCCTTGGAATGATCTGAATCTGAATCAGCATGACTCGATGAATTGGATGATTAAATTTATAAGATGAAGAATTCACATTAACTAATGTTTTGAACTCATCAATATGAGATAGAACTAGCTGTTGTGGTATGTAGAATAAAAATTATTCTGTATACTAGGTTCTAAAAATGATTTCTTTTTTTGTTTGAAAAAAAAAAAAAGAAAGAAGTAGTTAGACACAAAATACAAAGTTTCACCTTTCATTGATTGGTTTTTATAATTCGCGAGATGGGGATTGTAACTTTCCCCATCGATTCATTTTTCACAATAACAAAACTCTTACTTTGTTTTTTTTTTTTTTTCTTAGGAAGGGATTGGCTTATTGGATTATGTATCTCCAATAGTTATACATCATTAAGATTTTAGGAAAATCTGAAACAAGTATGAACGAGGTTAGAGCCCCCTTTTTTGTTCCAAAGTAAGGCGGGGATAAGATTCATAGTCAAAGTCAATGGATTATTGAAACTAATTGATTAAAATATACATTTTAAAACTTTGATTTGTAGCTCTCTGAATCACTACATATCTACAAGGACTCCCTCTTATTTCGAACAGAAAAAAAAAAATAATAATAATAATAATAAAACTGCCAGGATCCCATTTAGGTCGATATTTATGTACTAAAGAATGAGTCAATCTTACGTAATCCAACCCCAATGGATCCTATCCCATGTTTGAGCTGGAGGATCGATCAATCGATATATCTAGATCTAATATCTAAATTATTTTATCTATTAATATTAGATTTCAAATCTATATATAAATCTTATCAGTTTCATTTTAATTTTCTAAGTTTTCTAAGTTAAAGTACATAAAGTACATACAGTAGAATTCCAATAAAGATTGAAACTCTTTTGTTATACGATATGCCCGGTCCAATACCTAATGGGTTTGGTAAATCCTCACACAAATTATGTTATGTATACAATGAAGATCCCAATCATTAATACATCGTTAATACCAAACTATCCAAATTTTTATAGAAATCTTTTGGATGTAGTGATGAAGTTGTGATATATAAAAAATATTGTTTTATTTTGTTCATTGAAAAATGAATCTTTTTCGTTTCGGATCTATCAAATCAGATAAATGAGAAATGAATCGTCAAAAAATGAGAACAAAAATTCTTAGTTCTATACCCGGACTCAGGGCATAACCGTCTAGTTCCAACTATTCCAGAAGAACTTATAATACGGAAAAGCCCGCTGTTTAAAATGACCTACTGCCACGATACTAAGGATTATTGAGCGTTTAAATATTTATTTGAACGGGTCTTTATTCATCGATTCTAACATTTCCTAAAATAGATTGCATTAAATCCCTCAATCTCGACGATTGAACATCATATGGACTATGATTATTTCGATGAAGCCGCCATGGTGAAATTGGTAGACACGCTGCTCTTAGGAAGCAGTGCCAGAGCATCTCGGTTCGAGTCCGAGTGGCGGCATCCTCTAAAAAAGGCACAATAGATCCTATAATGAATTCAATTCCGGATTTCCATTCCGTAATTGGGGATACCCCCCTAAAAAAAAAAATTATGATATTTGCCACTTTAGAACATATATTAACTCACATCTCTTTTTCTATCATTTCAATTGTTATTATGATTCATTTGATGACCTTATTAGTCCATCAAACCGTAGTACTATTTCATTTGTCAGAAAAAGCCATGATGGCTACCTTTTTCTGTATAACAGGATTATTAGTTACTCGTTGGATTTATTCGAGACATTTGCCGTTAAGCGATTTATATGAATCTTTAATGTTTCTTTCGTGGAGTTTCTCCATTATTCATATGTTTCCTAAAAGACGGAACCAGAAAAGTTATTTAAGCGCAATAACCGCGCCAAGTGCTATTTTTACCCAAGGCTTTGCCACTTCGGGTCTTTCAACTGAAATGCATCAATCTGCAATATTAGTACCTGCTCTACAATCCCAGTGGTTAATGATGCACGTAAGTATGATGTTATTGAGTTATGCAGCTCTTTTATGTGGATCGTTATTATCCGTAGCTCTTTTAGTCATTACATTTCGAAAAAACCTAGATATTCCTCGCAAAAGCAATCATTTATTAATTGGGTCATTTTCCTTTGTGAATGAAAAAAGAAGTGTTTTACAAAACACTTCTTTTATAAATTATCACAGGTATCAATTAACTCAACAATTAGATCAGTGTAGTTATCGTGTAATTAGTCTAGGGTTTACTTTTTTAACCATAGGTATTCTTTCGGGAGCAGTATGGGCTAATGAGGCATGGGGGTCTTATTGGAATTGGGACCCCAAGGAAACTTGGGCATTTATTACTTGGACCATATTCGCGATTTATTTACATAGTAGAACAAATCAGAGCTTTCAGGGTGTGGATTCGGCAATTGTGGCTTCTATAGGATTTCTTATAATTTGGATATGCTATTTTGGGGTCAATCTATTAGGAATAGGACTACATAGTTATGGTTCATTCACATTAACAACTAATTGAAGAAAGGGCCTGAAGAATACATAGGAACATCGTCCCGTATATTATATAAAGAAGGTTTGTGCAAGTTTTTTCGAACCATTTGAATCACTACTTGATTCAAATGGTTCGAAAAAACTTT